TATCCACCCTTTTTGGTCAAAAGGACCCCCCGCTCATTAGGGTAATACATGTCTGTTAATAGCTAGTAAAATCCCTAGATAGTTGCTCCTTTTTAACCCGCTTCAAGTCATGATGACTAATCACTCAATCTTGGGGTAAATAGTATAGTATATAATGCTTATGTTTACTTTCACTTAACACTTGTACATAGGAAATGAGACTGAATCTTTTTACTGCAAAGTAAGAAACTGTTTTTTTCACTCATATAACTATCTGGTTTAGTTCATCAACCCGAATGATGAATAAAAAATAAAAAGGTATATTCAACTCATGAAATTTCCTTCCTAGAAAGAAAAGACATAGAGGAAATTTTATGTCTTAACGAATCACACGTAGAGATATTGATAACACACATAGAGTTAATGGTATTTCATAACTAATTGATTGAGCAGCAGCCCGTAAACCACCTAAAAAGGAATATTTATTATTTGATCCATAACCTGACATAAGAAGGCCCACGGGAGCAATACTTGAAATGGCAATCCATAAAAAAACACCAATACTTAAATCGGCTAGAACAAGGCGATATCCAAAAGGAATTACTAAAGAACTTAGTAGAATTGATGTGACTGCTATGGATGGTCCGATACTGAATAAACGAGTATCTCCTCTTGATGGAAGAAGATTCTCTTTGAAAAGTAATTTTGTACCATCTGCTAAAGCTTGAAGAATTCCCAAAGGCCCGGCGTATTCAGGGCCAATACGTTGTTGTATCCCCGCAGATATTTCTCTTTCTAACCAAACAATTACTAGTACACCTATTGTGATTCCTAATACAGGAGTAAAAATAGGGACAAGCATCCATATGATCTCATATACCTCTTTTAAGGATTCCAATCTAAAAAAAGAATTGATAGCTTGTACTTCTGTTGTATCTATTATCATTTTAACGATCAACTTCTCCCATAATGATATCTATGCTACCTAGTATTGTCATAATATCAGCCAATTTCATTCTTTTAACTAATTGAGGAAGGATTTGCAAATTGATAAAACCCGGTGGTCGGATTTTCCATCTCCAAGGAAAAACACCCTTATCTCCTATCAGAAAAATTCCTAATTCTCCTTTTGGGGCTTCGACTCTCACATAAAGTTCTTGTTTTGACAATTCAAAAGTAGGAGAAGGTTTTTTACTGATAAATCGATAGTCAAAATCATTCCATTCGGGATCCCATACTTTATCAAAGCGCCGGATTTCTAAATTCTCATAGGGCCCCCCCGGAATTCCTTCTAAAGCCTGTTGAATAATTTTTATTGATTCTGTCATTTCACCGATTCGTACTAAATAACGAGCTAATGAATCCCCTTCCTTTTGCCATTGAACTCCCCAATCAAATTCATCGTAAGACTCATAATGATCAACCTTTCGAAGATCCCATTGTATTCCGGAAGCTCGTAGCATTGGTCCCGATAAACCCCAATTAATTGCCTCCTCTCCGCCAATAATGCCTACTCCCTCAACTCGCTCTAAAAAAATAGGATTCCGTGTAATAAGCCTTTGATATTCAGTAACTCTTGTTAAAAAATAATCACAAAAATCCAAGCATTTATCTACCCAGCCATAAGGTAAATCAGCAGCGACTCCTCCAATACGAAAATAATTATGCATCATTCGCATACCGGTAGCAGCTTCGAATAGGTCATATATCAATTCTCTTTCTCTAAAAATATAGAAGAAGGGGGTCTGTGCGCCAATATCTGCCATAAAAGGGCCAAGCCATAACAAATGCGAAGCTATACGACTTAACTCTAACATAATGACTCTGATATAGCTGGCCCTTTTAGGCACTTGAATATTGCCTAACTGCTCTGGTGCATTTACAGTTATTGCTTCAGTGAACATAGTAGCTAAATAATCCCAACGTGTTACATACGGTAAATATTGTATAATTGTTCGGTTTTCCGCAATTTTTTCCATTCCTCTATGTAAATAACCCAATATCGGTTCACAGTCAATAACATCTTCACCATCTAGAGTAACAATGAGTCGAAGAACACCGTGCATTGATGGGTGCTGAGGGCCCATATTGACTATCATAAGGTCATTTCGTGTAGCTGGTGCAGTCATAAGTTTTTCCCGATTCATTCTTCCATGAATTGCTGAAAGCGAAAAGAGGTTCATCAAAATTTAAGCGAAAATTCAAAACGACTATTCAAATTAATGATTTTTTGTTTCTCGAATCTCCAACTGTCCGATTAATTCTTTATAACGTACTCTATTTTTTTTTGACAAATAGGCGAGCAGCCGTTGACGTTTTCCTAGAATTTTACGTAGACCTCTCTGAGATAAATAGTCTTTTTTGTGCAATTCCAAATGTGAAGTAAGTCTCCGTATCCTATTGGTGAAACTAACTACTTGAAATTCAACAGACCCCTTGTTGTCTTCGTTTTCCTCTTTCAAAATAATTGCACTGAATGGATTTTTTATCATAAAAAAGCTCCTTCTACCCTTTAATTTACATATAAAATATTTTATTTGATCAGTAATAATAATATTAGTCATTTTAATGTAGTAATTAGTATACACAAGAATTTTAATTTTAGTTGGACAGGGATAAAAAAGTAGATGGTACGTTTTTACACTTACAACGTCAAATAATTTAGACCGAAAATTCGGAATATTCCATGTATTCGTTTATTTTATAGATTTTATCCAAACAAATTGATACGTCATTGACTTAGTATTAAATAAAAAAAGATCTAATATTAGACTGGGACGTAAGACAGGGCATATGTGCATCTGTTTGCTTTTCTATATGGTACAGAATATATAGGAAAAATGTACCATCAACCAATTTTTAATTGTGGATATATTCTTAACAAACTAAAACGGCTTCCATTATTGGTATTAAACCAATATCTATTCATACAAGCTAAGTCTTCTAATCGATAATTAGGCCAAAGAAATAACTTTAATTTAATTAATTCATTTTTATCTCTATCAAGATGCTTTTTTTGATCCAAAAAAGGATTCCTGTTTTTTATGTTCTTTTTGTTACAAAATACTCGATTTTTATCCACACTATTTATATTCTTTGAGTTGAAAGAAATTAGAATTCTCAATTCTCTACGACGTCTAGATGATAAAATCTTTTCAGGAACGATAAAATCATAATGTTTTTTGTCTCTCTTTCGAATTATTATTTGATATCTTGAGATAGATTCATCCAATTTATTTTTATTGATATATCTTTGTTCTCGATATCTTTGAGGAGTTTGGTACTTACTTTTATGAACCAACGATATACTTACGGTTTGATATATAATAAAGTATCCGTCGTTTTTTACAGACAAACGAATGGGATCGATAAAAAATATCCCCTTTTTATTCAATTCTATAGGAGTCAATTTTTTTCGAATCACCATTATATCCAGATTTATTTCTTTCCTTTGAATAGACGATATAGTAGTATCTCTTGGATTTATCAGTCCAAGCAAGTAACAATATATCTTGATATTATTGATCATTCTTTCAGTTAAATTCGGAATTAAACCATCGTCTATTATCCATTGAAAAAGCAAATAGTGTTTCCGTAAGAAAATTATTTCTGGTCTCATCTTTTTTCGGATCTTATATTGTTTTTTCATTTTATCTTGGTTTTGTGAATATGATCCAAGGCCTCTTCGGCCCGCGGGTTCTTTTTCTTCTTGATTTCGATTCATTAATTCAGAATATCTTTTTTCATTCGATGGTCTAAAAAAATGGAATTTTTTCTTTTCATTGATGTTTTTCTTTTTATTTAAATTTAAAAGAAGTAATTTGCTTGGTATAATCCATGGTTTTATTTTGTATACATTATAAAGTGGCACAAATTCTGGGAAGAACGTAAGTTTCAGATTTGTCGATATTGAGTTTAGGATTTCTTCATTCATTTCCATCCAATCAAAAAAGAGTTTCTTGTCATTGATTGGATTTATTTCTAAATTTTGATGAATCATCAGATAAAAAATATCGTTTTTATCCATTTTCTCAATTTTTTGGTAATTCTTACTTCCAAGCTTAGTATTTATATTACTGCTATAATCCATTTTGGTCCAGGCCTCAATATCTATTTTTTGTCTTAGAAAAAAATTGAGAATTGTCCAATCAAAATATTTTCTATCTGGATTTTTTTGCATATACATAATATCGACCTTTTCTAGATAATGATTGATAGGAATTTCCTCCAGGCTTTCAAATAAATTTTGTTTATAATTGTTGTAATTAAAAGTAATTTTTTGGTTGTTATTTAATTCTGATGGTGATCCATAAATAATATATGAGGACTTCTTAATTTCAGAATTAATAGATTTATATGATAAAAGATTATATATATAGTATTTTGGAAAATTATATTTTTGGTTTGGTAATGGATATACTTTAAAATCCTTTTGTTTTTTGTGATAAAGTAATCGATCTTTTTCATACGAATTCCATTTTGTTAAATCTTTATTTTGGGTAATACCACCTTCATTTATTGTAGTTCGCCATTTTTGTGGTATTAATTCAAACCATCTAATCTGAGATAAATTGTATTGATAATGACCTCTTAACCAGTTTTTCCATTGATTCGTTTCAGAACTTGAAAGTTTTGTATGTCTTAATTCGGAATGAAATATTCCTTGTGTTACAAAATAATTTTTTATTGCAGTCTTAAGAAAAACGGGAGTTACATGATACTCAAAAATAGATCTTAACTTATACAAATTAATAACTTGGGTTTGTGATAATTTGTAAAATACATATGCTTGTGATAAAGAGGATAAGTCAAAAAAAAGATGTGAATTCCTCTTACTATTCTTAATATTGTAAAGTTCACTTTTTATAGTCGAAATAAAATTAATTTCTTTTTTGTTTTTTTTATTTTTTATTTCTTGGTTTGTTTTATTATTGTAAATGTATTTATCAAAACAAAAATTTCTTGATTCAAGAACTAGTTGTGTAGGAATTCTGGCAATATGAATGATACATAGAAAGATA